TCAAAAGATAAAGAAGTATCGTTAATTTCTTCATGCTCGTTCCAAGCTCGAAGTACCATTTGGACAAATAAGAATCCCCTTCCATACATGATTTCTTCTTCATATAGATAGATATTGGATCTATGGGGCCATTACTTAGAAGTACATTTTGTGCAACAGCCCTTCCTATCTGATAGAAAAGGATCCCATGATCCTGAACCGATCTTACCTTGGATCGCAAATCCCAAGTTTGTCTATGAAGAGCGGATCGAATTGTATTACTGTCTATAATGGATTTCTTCTGTGTAATACTAATTGATAGGGCCTCGTTGGTAAGTGCTACAAGATCTCGTGCACTGGAAACCATGGTTATGGACCCGAATCCATTAGTATGGAACATTTTCTTTTCCAAGTGAAATCCCTTAGTATATGAAAGAGTGAAAAAGTGCTTTCGTTGTTGTGGAATAAGAAGCCTTCGTACCTTAATGCATGTATTTAATTTATTCGGAGCTATTAGAGCGGGATCCACTTTTTTGGGAATATGAGTCGAAGCAATAACTAGAATATTTCTAGTGGAGGAGCTTTCACAATCCTCACAATCCCCGGAGAGATGGTTCACTAATAGACCGAGGGATAAGTAATTTGACTCATTCACAGACAGATCATGAATGTTTGGAATCCATATTATGCAAGGAGACATTGATTTTGCTAATTCGAGTTGAAGGGTGATATCAAATAGGTCTATTTTCGGCGTCATTTCCCTATCTATAGTTATCTCACTCGTCAAAGTTAGCAGCTCCTTTTCAATATCAATATCAATATCAAGGTCAAGGTCATCGTCGTTACTATCATAAAAATCGTCATCAGCATCTTCAAAATCGCTCTCTTCATAAAAATAACCTTGAGGCTTGTCATCCAGGAACTTGTTCGTAAATACCGTAATGAAAGGAACGTAGGAGTTTGTCGCTAGGTATTTGACCAAATAGGATCGTCCAGTTCCTATAGAACCTATCACTAAAATACCCCTAGAGGGGGATAGGGCTAATCGGAGCGAAAAGGGTTTTCCATGAGATGGGAAATTAAAACTATTAGCCCCACACGAGGTTTGTGAATGTGAATAAGTGATTGTCTGATAATGAGCAAGGAATATCCGCCTTTCTGCTAAACAGGATCTATTGAACTCATAATTCATTAGACGCTTTTTATGAATGTCAACTAAGTATCGTAAGTAAACGGATCCCGGTTGTTCAATCATTTGATAACCAGAGTCATTCTTTGAGAAATGATCACTATGAGTCAGACTCAATAGAATTTTATCAATCCTTTCTTCCTTCGTTAAGGTGGAGAACTGAACCAAGAATTCTCTTTCTTCATCATCAATCGAATCACTGTTCGCGAACCAGGATTCGATTTTATCATCAATCCAAGCACCGTTCACGTTTTTTCTTTTTCTTATCAATGAATAGATCTCTTTACTTGTACGACTTAGATGTCTCGTATTTCTCGAAAAAGTTATTCGATTGATGGGATTTGGTATAAGACTTAGGAAATCGATGATATCGATGAGATTGATATTCAAATATTTCTTCTTGCTGCCAAAAGCAGAACCCCGTATTTCTTCTAGAAAATATCCTAATTGTTTCAGAGCAACTAGAAAGATATTCTTTAACCAGAAAGAATTCAGTTCAGATGGAGGATACCCATCCAGAAGTTTTCGTAACTCAATCATGTATGATGGAATCATCAAAGATTTGATCTTTTCGAACTCTGTCTGTAACTCACTAGAGGCTCGGGAAACAAAGAGAAGATGTGTACGAACGAGATATCCAGCAACAAGAAGAAGGAAAAGGATTGAATAGAAGAACTCCCGAGCATTTGGTGATCCCAGATGTACCCAGAATGAAAGGGGTGACTCATTATTTCGATGAATCATTTCTTCGGACAGAAGAAGACTATGTAAACACTTCCTCGAAATCTGACTTATCCGATTCCGTTGTGGAAGAATCGCCCACCATATTTTCCGAGGAATTCGCCGTGATATATCCATAATATCGTGAAAAATGGATACAACTTTTTGACTGCTACTTCGTATCGGTATCGGCAATAGGTCTAAAAAAGTATCTAAAAGGATGAAATTTAGATGTAGATATTGGTACCCTATCGAAGTTAGATATTTGTACCCTGTCGAAGTAAAGAACCATGGCAGATATGTTTGGAACAGCTTCCATTTTTTTGAGAGATTTGCTCGTAGAAAGATTCTATCCATCTGCCGTTTCTCAACGCATTTCTTTAGACAAAGACTCTGTTTTTTCCTCTTTTTGGCTCGTAAATATTTATCAGAACATGGAATGTGAATCAAACCCATGTTTGAATTGAAATTGAGATTGAGATACTGATGCAAGTTCTTCCCTTCTGAATCAGACGGATTCATATCTGAAAGAGGTTGACAATAAGTTCTTTCTAAATTGACTATTTGTCCCTCTGTTAGAGGTGTTCCAGAAATGTCTGCGATTGCGTAAAGAGCTCTACGAACGAATCGAGCGGATAGAATTGGAAAATCGTTAGGTATGAATATGTTAGATACCCGTGACTCGATCGTTGAAATAGCATCTCTCTCCGAAAAAACATGTTTTTTTTTACCGACGCACAAAGAAAATTTTTTGTTGCCAGTGAACAAGATATTAAGGAATTGTCCATACGTAAGATCATAATTATTGATACGGGCCTTTTCTACATAAAAAGGGAATCTTTTGTTACAATAGAACCAGAAGTGATGTGGATTATTCAAGAATCGAAGTCGATTTGCTTTTAAAAAAGAAGATATCAATGAACTTCTATGAAATGGTTTCACGGGATTCATCCAATTGTCTCGATCGTGGGATAGCATTGAGAAATAGGAATCAGTGTTATCAAAGGATTTCCTGCGATTTTTTCTAGTAGGAGTATGGAATGAGTCAATCGTCCACTTTGGTATCTTATTGAACAAAAATGGTGATATTGTTCCTCCATCGATCAACAATTTCGATTTTTGGGAAGTATTATGATCATCCAATAAGAAGGGTTTCAATTTATTCAAATGAACGATTTGAACACCTATTGATTCTAACAACTGATCGCAGAGTTGATCATTCGGACCTTTGAATTGAGAGATGTGGATCTCGGACCCACGAATGGGGGTATTCCCGAAACTCACAAAGAAAAAAGAAAGTGACTTAGACAAAAAGAGAAGGAACTTGGGCAAAAAGAGACGGAACTTGGGCAAAAAGAGACGCAAAAAGGTGGACCAAAATAAACGAAGTGGCTTAGAAGGATCTTGTTTGTCGAAAACCCTGGACCAATCAATCGAATATTGATTAATATTAATATTATTAATATATTGATTAATATTAATTAATATATTAATAATATTAATACGTAATCGATCGAACACTACTTGAAAAACTTGAAAACGGCTCTTCTGCTCAGAAACGAAATGTTCCAAATGTTCCTGGAAATTCTTGCTCCCATTGGACCATTTGTATCTATATGCATCAGGATCCCGATTCATGGATCTCTCGGTTCGAGAAAGAAGAGGATCGAACCATTTCTTCTCACTCTTTTTCAAATTTGATAAATGTTGGTTGATCGTATATTTCATTATAGTTCTATGATTCAGAGTATCATTTCCTATTTGATCCCTTTGAATTCCATATTCGAAGTTGCGATCGGATCTATTCATAAAAAAAAATCGATTCGAACCATTTCTTATGTACCCATGGATGCTATATTGGATTTGAATCAGATTTTGGATCAATCTATATTGATTGACTGCCTTCATTATGTTGTTGATAGCAAATACCACTCTTTTTGGTTTTGGATCTTCCAAAGCATTCCCGCACCGGACCCAATTTTTTCTTATCTGTCGATAAAAAGATTCATTCTCTTCAAAAAAAATAGGAGGTAGAACCAATAAAGATTTCTTTTTCGATTCATCCCTGGAGTTGAATACCTCATTCAAGAATTTTTTTTGATCCAATCCGCAGGAATCAATAGAAAAGGCAAATCCCTTATGATACACCAGATCCGGCTCGGTTATTGATAGAGTTAATAGATCCGCCATTTCTTGAAATCTCTCTTCTGCGTGGTGAAACGTGTATCCTCCCCTGTTCCGGTCATGGAATAGATGAAATAAATCAAAAAATGGATTTTGGTTCAAGAATGAAATCTTCTTGGAACTGTCCATATCCGGTTCATCCTTCGGAACCATATCGCATCCCTGATCTGATGAAATAGGATGAATTGAGACGGTTTTTTGTAAATACGTAATTATCTTGAATATATCAACCATTTCTTTATTTTCCGATCGCCTGAAACGGACAAAAGAAACATCTTGTTGTTTCTTCAACAATTTCTGATCTCTAGTGGACCTCTCAGTAGGAGTCGAACCCAGATAAAGTTCTGACCATCTGTCAGAGAAAAAAGAACGAGAGGATCTTGTTGGATTCCCAAGAAATTCTTCGATTTCTTTGGGAAGTTGTTGAACCTTTCTTTGATTGATCCAAGTACTCTCTTTCGGATCCATGAAAGAACTCTCAGGGATCTCTTTCCCTTTTGGAAGATACAGGAGCGAAACAATCAACCTATGGATATTGGAAGACTCAAAAGAGTCTTCCAATGAATCATTTCTGGGTCCAATGGAGTTTACGGGTATAGGAAGAAGCCCCCTCAAATAGATATTTTTTCTTTCGACCAGATTTCGATTGTTAAGACGATGTAGAAGGACCACTACTACAAGCAGTACTACACCTTTGATCGTGAAAGATCGATTGCTTGTTGAACCCTGCGAATCGCGTGAAAAGAGGATACTTACTATTCGTGGGTCAAAGAGTTTCATAAAACGTTCTTGGTCGAAAAAAACGTGAATGAAAGATCCCACTGAATCCAATTTGGTCCACGAATCTAAGAAATAGTGAGAATTCTTGATCTCTCTCAATACCTCCCTAAACTCAAAAATCCAGGATTTATATAGACGTCGTTTTGCCCTGTCTTGCCTCATATTGATTCCTCCTTAGGATTTCTTTAAAATTTGACTTTATATTTATATATGTATTTAATTACATATTGGAAATTTTTATTATTATCATGTAGAATTGACTTGGAAATTATTATTATATTTATTATTATATAGAATATATAACGATTTTTCTATAGAGTTAGGCTAGATACTTGACTTGGAAATTGGAAATTTTTATTATTATTATATTTATTATTATATAGAATATATAACGATTTTTCTATAGAGTTAGGCTAGATACTTGAAATATATGCTAATCCCCATTACGCATCCATGGCTGAATGGTTAAAGCGCCCAACTCATAATTGGCAAATTCGTAGGTTCAATTCCTGCTGGATGCAGTACAACGCGAACGTTCAATACGTCTATACGTCTATTGGAATTGGCTCCGTATCAATGGAATCTCATCATCCATACATAACGAATTAATATAATTACTATGGTATATTCATATCATAACATATGAACAGTAAGAAGTAGAATTCTTATCGATACCGGAACTCATAGGGAAGAAAATAGATTTATGGATGGAATCAAATATGCAGTATTTACAGACAAAAGTATTCGGTTATTGGGGAACAATCAATATACTTCTAATGTCGAATCAGGATCAACTAGGACAGAAATAAAGCATTGGGTCGAACTCTTTTTTGGTGTCAAGGTAATAGCTATGAATAGTCATCGACTCCCGGGAAAGGGTAGAAGAAAGGGACCCATTATGGGACATACAATGCATTATAGACGCATGATTATTACGCTTCAACCGGGTTATTCTATTCCACCTCTTAGAAAGAAAAGAACTTAAATCAAAATACTTAATAACACGGCGATACATTTATACAAAACTTCTACCTCGAGCAGAACCGTCGGCAGTCAAGTGAAATCCAATCCACGAAATAATTTGATCTATGGACAGCGTCGTTGTGGTAAAGGTCGTAATGCCAGAGGAATCATTACCGCAAGGCATAGAGGGGGAGGTCATAAGCGTCTATACCGTAAAATTGATTTTCGACGGAATGAAAAAGACATATCTGGTAGAATCGTAACCATAGAATACGACCCTAATCGAAATGCAAACATTTGTCTCATACACTATAGGGATGGTGAGAAGAGATATATTTTACATCCCAGAGGGGCTATAATTGGAGATACCATTGTTTCTGGTACAGAAGTTCCTATCTCAATGGGAAATGCCCTACCTTTGAGTGCGGTTTGAACTATTGATTTACGTAATTGGAAGTAACCAATTAGGTTTACGACGAAACCTAGAAATCGATCACTGATCCAATTTGAGTACCTCTACGGGATAGACCTCAACAGAAAACTGAAGAGTATCGGCAGCAAGTGATTGAGTTCAGTAGTTCCTCATAGAAAATTATTGACTCTAGAGATATGGTAATATGGAGAAGACAAAATTGTTTGAAGCACCGACAGAACCGGAAGCGCCCCTTGTTTCAAAGAGAGGAGGACGAGTTATTCACATTTCATTTGATGGTCAGAGGCGAATTGAAAGCTAAGCAGTGGTAATTCTACCCCGGGGGAAAAATAGAGATGTCTCCTACGTTACCCGTAATATGTGGAAGTATCGACGTAATTTCATAGAGTCATTCGGTCTGAATGCTACATGAAGAACATAAGCCAGATGAAGGAACGGGGAGACCTAGGATGTAGAAGATCATAACATGAGTGATTCGGCAGATTTGGATTCCAATATATCAACTCATGTGGTACTTCATCATACGATTCATATAAGATCCATCTGTCTAGATATCATCATATACATCCGGAAAGCCGTATGCTTTGGAAGAAGCTTGTACAGTTTGGGAAGGGGTTTTGATTGATCAAAAAGAAGAATCTACTTCAACCGATATGCCCTTAGGCACGGCCATACATAACATAGAAATCACACTTGGAAAGGGCGGACAATTAGCGAGAGCTGCGGGTGCTGTAGCGAAACTGATTGCAAAAGAGGGTAAATCGGCCACATTAAAATTACCATCTGGGGAGGTCCGTTTGATATCCAAAAACTGCTCAGCAACAGTCGGGCAAGTGGGTAATCTTGGGGTGAACCAGAAAAGTTTGGGTAGAGCCGGATCTAAGTGTTGGCTAGGTAAGCGTCCTGTAGTAAGAGGGGTAGTTATGAATCCTGTAGACCATCCCCATGGGGGTGGTGAAGGGAGGGCCCCAATTGGTAGAAAAAAACCCACAACCCCTTGGGGTTATCCTGCGCTTGGAAGAAGAAATAGAAAAAAGAAAAAATATAGTGATAGTTTGATTCTCCGTCGCCGTAGTAAATAGGAGAGTATTGAAAATCAAATATGTTTCTTCGTCTTTACAAAAAAAAATAAAAAAGATAGGAGGAATTTGCTGTGACACGTTCACTAAAAACACTAAAAAAAAAACCCTTTGTAGCTAATCATTTATTGGAAAAAATTGAGAAGCTCAACCGAAGGACAGAAAAAGAAATA